CACAGTGCGATCGTTACTCTTCGAAAAAAGAAACGTTCAACACTTAATTAGAACAAAAAAAGTTCTAATTTTAGAAAAAGAGGCACAAATTCGTATAAGTGATTCCGACACCAAGGCCATCGAAAAGTGCTTCGATTCACTGAGGTCGTATGGGGTCTCCCAAGAACAAATAGAGAGGGATATGGACTATCCTCGGTTAGCTGTGGAAGAGTCCATCCGGAACACCCATAGGGAACAGATTGTTGCCCTACAGGACGAAATCAAGAACTTGGAAGCGAGCATTGCTCATATCCCAGAACCATTATTTCTCCTGGACGAAGCAGCAGCGCCGAGACAGCCAGAGTCGACTCCGCTGGCAGGGCCTTTGCAACAGGATCCGGATCCTTTACCGGACGGGATTTCGACTTTATTGACAGGGGGGGCCCAAGAAACCACTGGAACTCCTCGACCTGAAATTCAAGTACTAAACTGGGAATTAAAACAAGCCCTGGTTAAAGAAAAACAAGCTCTCATTCGTGAAAGTAATACAAGAAGCGCAAGCATCGAGAGGAAATTGGATAAAATGAGGGTTTTGGGGGTTACTAAAGAACAAATAAAGAATGATCCGCTCTATCCCCAGTTAGATGAGGAGCATGATATCCGGACCCCCCTATTTGACGATATAGAGGAGCTACAAAAAGAAATAGCTATCCTGGAAGAAGGCATTCCAGAGATCAAAAAAGGAAAGATAAAGGAAGAAGCAGTGCGGAAACATAGGCGTCTTCCGCGGCGACAGCTCCGTGCGAGTTCCTCCCGCAATCACAATCCTTGGAATATTCATCCCAATCCAAGGAATCTTGATCTTGGGAGAAATCAATCTCTCGGTTCTTCCGATTCTGACAGTTTGAGGATTTCCTCAGGAGAATCAAAAGAATAAAATTCGAGCACCCAATAAATTGGGCTAAGGCCACTCTTGAAAGGGGAATCGGTCCAATTTATCTGGCACTTAATTATCTACTTATAATAGATAATAGATATACTTATCCTAAGATAAGATATCTTTTTAACAGATAAAAATTTGAACTCGAGGTATTCCTTCTATGACAACTTTCAACTTACCTTCTCTTTTTGTGCCTTTAGTGGGCCTAGTAGTTCCGGCAATTGCAATGGCTTCTTTATCTATTCATCTTCAAAAGAACAAGATTCTCTAGATCCGATGCGATGGAAGCAAATCCCATCGATTTCTTTTAAGATCTGCACTTGATCATAATATCGATTTGTGGAATATGGTACAAGATACGGCTTCCTCCAAACACATACATAAGAGCTCTTCTCTTTCTTATGTGTGTGGAACCTTGATCTGTGGATAAAGGCATTCATTTCCTTTTCAGTTTCAAATCGATCCGCAGATGTCTAAAACCAAAACGCAAGGTCTCTATATATCTATATATGTATAGATACATAGTGAGATCCGATGAAGCAGATGCTTTTTTTAGATCTTATCTAATCAATTGGATGAATGATTCCTAAAGGTTCACATAATAATTGTTCTAGTTGATGAGAGTTCCTTTGGGAACAAAAAAAGGAAAGTAAAAATTCATTTGGGTTATTCTCTCAATTCCAATAAAAAGAAACTGGATCTAGTATGAACTGGCAATCAGAACGTATATGGATAAAACTTATAGCGGGGTCTCGAAAAACAAGTAATTTCTGCTGGGCCTGTATCCTTCTTTTAGGGTCATTAGGATTCTTATTGGTTGGAACTTCTAGTTATCTTGGGCGGAATCTGATATCCTTATTTCCATCTCAGCAAATCTTTTTTTTTCCACAAGGGCTCGTGATGTCTTTCTATGGGATCGCGGGTCTTTTCATTAGCACCTATTTGTCGTGCACAATTTCGTGGAATGTAGGTAGTGGTTATGATCGATTCGATAGAAAAGACGGAATAGTGTCTATTTTTCGTTGGGGATTTCCTGGAAAAAATCGTCGTATCCTCCTTCGATTCCTTATGAGAGATGTCCAGTCGATTAGAATCGAGGTTAAAGAAGGTCTTTTTCCTCGTCGTGTCCTTTATATGGAAATTAGAGGACACGGCTCCGTTCCTTTGACTCAGAGTGAGGAGAATTTGACTCCAAGAGAAATGGAAAGAAAAGCTGCAGAATTGGCCTATTTCTTGCATGTACCGATTGAAGTATTTTGAAATGAACTGAACTCCGCTTTGGAAAAGGCACTCAAAAATCCTCTTTTTTTATTTATTGTCACTGAAGCTTGCTCAGAACGCTCATTCGAGCAAAGGGAAATGTATATTCTAGGGAATAACCAGAAAACAAAGTGGTTTTAGTTCACCAAAACAAAACGCTTTTTTTATCCGTATGGAAATAAACGCAATTCTTTCGTACTAATTATTAACAAACAACAAATCGAATCTACTACTAATAAGTCTAGAGTCATCAAATGTATCAGAACGTTTCAGAATACCTAATTCATCTTTTTGGTTCCGATATTTTGGATTGATAGATTCCATACTGAACTGATGGATCATATTCAATGACCTCTCTTTTCTTTTGTCACTTGGTGTTTCTTTTCCTTTCTTTTGTTTTGCTCCTGTATTCTAAAATGATTGGATCGTTTATAACTTATAACTAGCATTTTTCTCTGGTTTTGCCACTCGTTTTTGATTTCATCATCACATCTATATATATTTAATTTCCCTTAACTATTCCAGACTAAGCATAGCTGGCGAAACTTTTCGAAATAATAGATCCAATCCAAGCTAAGGGTTTTCTTTTGTCTCGAAGTCCGAATAGTATTCATGACTTGAGGTGGTTCTTTTGGGCATTCATCGAAAGGATGCAATTGCTTCAAATTTGACCAATTGAGATATCTGGAAACAATCTTTTTTTATTTCTTTATTCCACTTCTACGCGGAACCTTATCCGATTTCTATATTCAAGGATAAACATCAAAAAAAAAGGGGAGGGGGTAAATTCACAAGTTAGGTATAGGTTCGATACCTTGTTATAGAACTGATATTGCATAGAAATAGCAGATTGGATAAATTCGACGAATGGGGTGGTTTCATTCGCAATTCATAGATTCAAAATGCCAGAAAAAAAAGCATTCACTAACCTCCTATATCTTGCATCTATAGTCTTTTTGCCCTGGTGGATCGATCTCTTAGTTCAAAAAAGTCTAGAATCTTGGGTTACAAATTGGTGGAATACGAAACAATCCGAAACTTTCTTGAATAATATTCAAGAAAAGAGTGTTCTAGAAAAATTCATAGAATTAGAAGAACTATTCCTTTTGGACGAAATGATAAAGGAGTACCCGGAGACACATATACAAAAGCTTCGTATAGGTATAGGAATTCACAAAGAAATGATACAATTGGTCAAAATGCATAATGAGAATCATATCCATAGCATATTACACTTCGCAACAAATATACTCTGTTTCGCTATTCTAAGCGGCTATTCGATTCTGGGTAATGAAGAACTTGTCATTCTCAATTTTTGGGTTCAGGAATTCCTCTATAACTTAAGCGACACAATCAAAGCCTTTTCTATTATTTTACTAACTGATTTATGTATCGGATTCCACTCGCCCCATGGATGGGAACTCATGATTGGCTCTGTCTACAAAGATTTTGGATTTGATCATAACGATCAAATTCTAGCGGTTCTTGTTTCTACTTTTCCAGTTATTCTAGATACAATTTTGAAATATTGGATCTTCCATTATTTAAATAGCGTCTCTCCGTCACTTGTAGTGATTTATCATTCAATGAATGACTAAAAAACAATACACGGATATTAACCCAATTAAAATGTTTATTACTTCCTACAGAAACAAACCATTCAAAATCTTACTAACTTTTTTTCTATTTTTACTCATCTAGGGAAATCCTCCTGTATTACAGTAAAATGATTTCAGTACAATAACAGAATCAGAGATAGGGAACTTGACTAGCAACCTACCCAATCTATTGTAGAAATTTTCGTGCCCATTGATTGGACCATGCAAAATAGAAATCCCGTTTCTTGGATAAAGGAACAGATGACTCGATCCATTTCTCTATCTATCATGATATATGTAATAACTCAGACATCCACTTCATATGCATATCCCATTTTTGCGCAGCAGGGCTATGAAAATCCACGAGAAGCGACTGGGCGTATTGTATGTGCCAATTGCCATTTAGCTAATAAGCCCGTAGATATTGAGGTTCCACAAGCGGTACTTCCCGATACTGTATTTGAGGCAGTTGTTAGAATCCCTTATGATATGCAACTGAAACAAGTTCTTGCTAATGGCAAAAAGGGCTCTTTGAATGTGGGGGCTGTTCTTATTCTACCTGAGGGATTCGAATTAGCTCCCCTCGATCGTATTTCTCCCGAGATGAAAGAAAAGATAGGCAATCTGTCTTTTCAGAGTTATCGCCCCACTGAAAAAAATATTCTTGTGATAGGTCCTGTTCCTGGTCAAAAATATAGTGAAATCACCTTTCCTATCCTTTCCCCCGACCCCACGACTAAAAAAGACGTTCACTTCTTAAAATATCCTATATATGTAGGCGGGAACAGGGGAAGAGGTCAGATTTATCCCGATGGGAGCAAGAGTAATAATACAGTCTATAATGCTACAGCTGGAGGTACAATAAGCAAAATCATACGTAAAGAAAAGGGGGGATATGAAATAACCATAGTGGATGCATCGGATGGACACCAAGAGGTTGATATTATACCTCCAGGACTAGAACTTCTTGTTTCAGAAGCTGAATCTGTCAAGCTTGATCAACCATTAACAAGTAATCCGAATGTAGGTGGATTTGGTCAGGGAGACACAGAAATAGTCCTTCAAGACCCATCCCGTGTCCAAGGACTTTTGTTCTTCTTGGCATCCGTTATTCTGGCACAAATCTTTTTGGTTCTTAAAAAGAAACAGTTTGAGAAGGTTCAATTGTCCCAAATGAATTTTTAGAGGCACAACATAAAGATAAAGTTCGGAAACAGAGCCAA